ACAGAGTGGAACCGGCCCGCCCGCATAAAGAAAAGGCTCCGCCAAAAGGGAAGGACCGCCGAAGGCATTATGGACGGTAGAGTAGAGCCCCTGACGGAGGGATATTTCATTGTCCGTAAAGGACCTGACAGAATACTGGGAATCGCTCCTCAGCTACAAGTTCGCACTGAGAGGGGATTGAAGAACTCCCTTCTATTGAGCCATGTTTAGATGGAATCGGGTACTGCGACGCACGATTCTTTCCCATCATAACTAACCATGGCCGGATTGGAAACTTCCAACCCGGCTCATTCATGGGGAAATAAACCCAGCCCCCCGGGACCCTCTTCTATTTAGGGGGGAGGACAACCAGTAGGGTTTCTTTCCGAAGTTTCCCCCCCCAGTGAGGCCCGAAAGGGGAAAATGAATCTACCTCTCAGGGTGATCCGTTTCCCCTTAAAGAAATCAATAAAGAAATGAAAAGAATCACCCTGAATCATTTCATTAATAGGGGGGGCCGGAATCACCCTGAATCATTTCATTAATGGGTCCCGGGCGTAGCTCTTTCCCGGCGGTCCTCCCGCCCGCAGAACCTCAACGAAGGTACTTGGCTTGCTTACTGAGCCCCCTTTTTCTTGGATAATTAGCCCTTTTTTCTCAAGAATTAATGAGCCCAACCACCTTTCTCACCACCTCATTGGGAGCCGAGGGTACCACCCCCCACCTTTTGGGCGAGCCACCAAAAAAGCGATTTCCCTACCAACCTTTTTCACTTTGATCTCTACTTCGGTACAGAAGGGACCGAAAGAGGAGCATCTCACTGGAAAAGGTAGCAGGCAACACCAGAAGACCGATCTTCGATCCTCCATCCATCTTCTGGTGTTACGTCGAATCCGTTCAGCACATGGATGGCCTCCCTCAGGTTTCAGGAGGAATGGGAAAAGCCCGCCTTGTGGAGCATCCCCATCTCTGATGGAACAGGCAGTGGGAGAGCAGCTCGGTTCTATCCAACAAGGCTTTCTTGATAGTATCATTGTACTAGTCCTTATCCCGGAGCTCCTGGACCCTTAAAGAAATGAATAAGGCGGATGCGTAGTTGATTTGATTAATGGTGCTAATTCTTGGCGTCGAAGGAAATTGAGTTACTAGCTCTCCGTTGCTCCTTCCTCGTTCTCGTATTGGATCTAAGGGTTCGACTTCGGCTCCTGAGCCGGAAAGGGCAGCTCCAGCTCCCTCTAATATTAAGAATCTCTATGAGGATCTTTATTGATCAATCAATTCTTTTCGAACGCTTTATCGATTAATTATATGCAGGGAAAGAACAACTCTCACGAATTATTAACGGAATTATCGACCTGGAACTTGGGAGTACCCAGTTCAACATCTTTGGCAAGAGACGTTCGGAGAATAAGGCTGGGGGAATAGATATCATATGGCCTGCGCTATTGACCAAATCAATCGAATTGATCAACAACTTGACGAGGGTGATGCCTCTTCCGCATGAGCACTACGACCACGCGACCAACAGCGGTCGAGTCACCAGAACAACTCATCATTCGTCCCAGCAGAGAAAGAGTCATTGCCAGCCGGCGGGGAGAATTGATTGGTACTGGATCCCGTCATTCGGCGTAGGTTCCCCCCTCATCGGTTGAGTCAGCATCGAGATCTTGGGTTCCCTTCAGTCAGCGTTATTCGCCAAATACGGCCGGGCAGCAGCCACAGATTGCACCTCCTCGCTTCGCTCCTCTTTAATGTGTGCTCACGCCCCTATTAATTACTTCTTTCTTTAAGCCAGGGATAGCCGGCCCGGATCGGAGTCCCCCCCCCCCCCCTAAATGAAGGTGATGGAGCCATCATTCGATCGATGGACGAGTAAAAACACGTACACATGGGGTTATACCTCTCTCGAACGAAGAGAAAGGAAGGAGCGGCGCGGCCGGAACCTCATTCTTGCATTCATGATGGAGTTTCGGAGGTTACCTCCAAAGCATTTCCCTATTCGAGGTCTTTCATTCATCCATCTATTTAAGGGACGATAGTGGAAAGAGCGACCTGTCAACGGCCTCTCGGGTTAAGGGTCACTCACAAGTCATGGTAACATATCGTTGGCCAGTTCTCACAGGATGTGGTAAATGATGCCCGTCCTGAAACGACCGACCTTTTCTGGCTGGCACAACGTAGTGAACGAGGAATTGTCTAATGGCTGGAGACAGCCGGCCCCCCCCCCCCTTTTTTTTTTAAGAATTAATGCATGGAACCGCCCGACCGGGCTAAGCGACGTTACGTCATTCATTCATTTAGGGGGGGGAGAAAAGGCGGAAAATGAGCGGAATTTGATACGAACCGTTCCGATGGGGAAAGTGAAACCCGGGGCATTGCGTCTGCAAGCAGCCATTCACTAATTCACGTCGGATAGAGCCGCCGCCCGGCGGCCGCCCCCCTCCCCCGGCCCTGAATAAGGAAAGGTTGGGGACACTCCAAGGAGGGAGAGGGCCCTGCAGGTTACCCCTTTCCTGAACCAATTACTTATTCGAGGCCCCCCCATTAAGAAAGTGGTCAAGAAGGGGGGCGAAGCGCTATGGGCTCTATCTAGGGGGGTTTGGGGGGGACCTGAGTGTAACGAGGGGAAGGGGGGACTCGGGGAGGGCGGCATCTATTTACTCAGGGGGGAGAGGGGGGAACGGGGGTGCCAATCGGTTAACGGAGGGGCCAGCCAAAGCGGGTGGGCTCGAGGGGGAGTCGGCATCTTTCGTGTAAGCACAAAGATTCCGGCGTATTGGTAAAGCATAAGGTGGAGCGAAAGAGGTCTTTATTATGAGAGGAGGGCTCCGTAAGGGAGCATGTAATTTCCACAAGAAAATTCACAATTCGCACGCCTGGCGGAGTGCAGCAGCAGTTTATCGTCCCAAGGTAGCTGTATCTGGGCTCGCAGAGCTTAGCGAGTAAGCTCAATCTTTCGGAAGAATGTGAGGCTGGTAGTTATTATCGTGCGGAGCGCGAAGGGCGACCCATTAACTCCTTTATTGCCGGGCAAAAGTGAGTGGACCTTGTTCAAGACTCCTCCATTTAGGCGGGAACCAGTGCCTCTGCCGGGATCAATCCCATAAGGAATGAGCGGGCCCCGCGCTAATTCTTGAAGGTAGATCCCCCATATTCGAATGATGAGGAAGGGGCCGTGCTCTGAACCTGGAGGGACTCGCAGGAGTTGGATCCATGGGATAAGTCGATCAGCGAATTGCGAAAGAAAGGTTATATCAAGGGTGATCCGTGCTTGGGTCTCGAGCCAATGGTGAGGGGAGGCTAGCGTCTTTCGAACCGAGGTATCTTCTCAGATCCGCGTGACCCAAGCTTCTTATAGCAATTAATAGGGGGATCGGTCAAAGTCGAGTAAAGGCCTCCCCCCTAAATCAATGAAGAGATATGAATGGGATTTGTCCTCGACTCTGGAATTCGTCATAAACTCAGGTACGTCCAGTAACCCCTGTAGCTCGTGCGGGATAATCGATCCTTGCCGAACCCCGTATCTGCGGGCCTTGTTCCCCTATCGGATAAAGAAATCCTTTGAAACGAATGTTGAACGCTGAGAACCCGGTTGTTCCATCCGACCGAATTCGTGCCCTGCCCTGACCCGTCCAGCAGCACGAGACATGGTAATCCATAAATCAAAGACCGTCTCCGAGATGTATTATTCAAGTAAGGGGGGGGGGGGGGGCCCGTAATAATTCAAGTAAGGGGGGGTCGAGCCCCTAATACAAGTAAGGGGGGGGGGGGCCGGGCCCCTGGGCGGGCAGCCTCCTCCTGCCTTGTGAGCGTAATCTTGGCTCCCCTCTCGCTCCCGATAAGGAATCTTTGGGCCCAATGAAGTGAGGGGGAACATGTATTTCACAGTCGAAAGGGCGCTTTGGTGAACGGTCGAATCCAAATTGGACATGAACAGGAATATGGACTCAGCCACATCTGATACTTAAGACTTGCTAAAACATCGGGCTGATCCTTCGTGTGTCTACCGGTTAACCGGTGACCGTTACATGCTTCTCGAAACATCTTTCTTCTGTACCTCTCCAGAAATCATCATATACGATTATAAGGTTTTTTGTGTTTTGATCGTTCCTGAGCGCCGCGCTTGCCCTCCTCTCGCTGCACTCGAGGGATATCCCTATTGATCATTCGGAACAAATTGAGGGCGAGGCCTGGCATGTCCGTAAGATGGGCGCAGCGAGGAAGATTTCCTTAGGGCCAACGAACTTACTGTAGAGCCTCCCCGCCCCTTCATTTATTCATTTCTTTATCAAATGAATAAGGCGAAGCGCTATTGGGCTGGGCGGGGGGTTTGGGTAAAAGTCTTGGAAGGAACAGCGGGTTTTCTCTCAATAATTGAGAATTCCGCCCGACCTACAATCTTTTCCCTATTGAATGAAATAAAGAAAGAGGAGGGGTTCGAATCCGACTTCCGTTCATCATGGCTACAAGGCTTTCAGCGACGACTTCAAAGATCTGGCCGGTTCTCGATCCGCTGCCTTATCCATCATTTCTTCATTTAGGGGTTGGTCGGTGCCTGACCCTTAGAATCCCGCATCCTGCTGACAGCATAATGGCCCGCCGATCGCACCTGATCTTCCTAAGGGGGGGGGACAAAGGTTCATCCGCTGGGGGACTACCGATCGCAGCCGCGCGTGTGCAGGGCTCTCTTTTCCCGGGCGGGGGATGCACCCATATTTCCGGCCGGATTAGCTCAGTCGGTGGAGCAGCGGACTGCTAGGGGTCGCAAGTTCGAGTCTTGCATCCGGAGTTTTCCCTCTCTGTCCTTTCCCTCCCATTCCCCAGAGTCTGCTATTGGCTAACGAAAAACACATCATCCGCTTGGGTTCATTAGCGAACCCATCTCTTCGATCTCTTGGTCTTAGCAAAGCAGATGTTGAGACGCCTTCCTATTCCTGGCGGAAAAGGCCAGCCAAGGTCTTATCATTACACCTACCTTTGCCGCCGGAGGCAGAGCCTTTCTTGGCCAAGCGGTGAACCGCCGTTGGGGGCGGCGCGGGCGGGACGAACAAAGGCCATGGTCATTGGCACTCAGCCAAAGGCCATGATCATCACTTTGCCTTTGGCAAAGGCTGTGTCCAGATGTACCGAGCTCTCTCAGGCGAGGGTTTCTTCGACAATCCCTCCCGAGTGCTTCCCGCTGCAGTACCTGAGCGAGCTCCTCATTATGCAACAGACCGGGAGTCATAGTGAACGCAGAGCCACACGAAAAGACCCGCATCGATCCACCCCGGACATCCGTACCACCAGATCGGATGGATGAAGTCTATAGTCTCGCAGGGCCTGTTCCTCCTGCCCAGCCGCCCCCCTTAAATAAAGAAGGGAAGGCGTCTGCCGGGTCGTCCGTCCGCGGGGCCGCTGGGGCTCCCTCATCCTCACTCATTATTCAAGAGAAAGGCTCTTTCCCGCCCGGTTGCCATTGCTAAGGGCCCTCATCGATCATCTGGGGTTACCCCCCGTCCATGTTCTGCCCTCGGCAGCAAGGACCTTGCCGTTATGCATGCAAGAGACCCACCCAGCTCATCGTTTATATCACCGATAGTGGGGTTCGTGTTAGAATGATCCCGGCCGGGTCCGTTCCTCTCCCGTTGGTCGAGTGTCTAAAGACCCTCTCCCTCATACTTCTACCCCAAACGTTTGTTCCAGTAAACCCTTACTCCATGATAGGGTTGCGCCTTCACTGCGGTGGCATCATTAGCCCCCCTTCCTGAATGGACTGATGGGCCACTAATATCGGAAGCGGGCTAGGTGGTTGCGCCTTCTTCAACTCCTGATGGGCCGGGAAGGATCGCATATGAGGATTACATCTATGGGGGAAACTGAGGATTACATATATGAGAGAAACCAGGATCTCCCCCCCGTGTGAGCCCGGAGGTGTATTAGGAACTGGCTTGGCTCGGCCGTCAACTTAGGGGCTGGATGCGCTTCTCATTCACCCGTGGCACCTTCTATCAATGCTGAAGGTGGTTGGAGGCGGTTTACGCTGGCTCGGCCGGTATCAGAGATCTGCCTTTCCCTCGACTGGGTGAGTTGTTTGGGTCCATTCCGCCTATATCCAAATAATAAAAAGGTTAGCTCAGTTCCGATCATTTAGATACGGGGAGAGGCTATCAAAGATCCTCCCTGCCTCTGCCTCTACTGCTGGGTCAGAGTCAGTTGCTTATGGCTACGCTGGAGTAAGGGCACCCGTTGTTGGGACTGCTAGCCGGGCCGAAGGATGGTGCTGCCGATCGCAGTGCCTCGAATAGATAGGGTTTTCCCCGTTGCCGCTGACGAAGGAGCGGAATGATGAGAGTGCCATTGGAAACATCGGAAATAGAAGGTCGCTGTGCCGGAGGTGGAGCCTGTAACTAGGTGTTCGAAGTATGGATCGAGTGCCCCCTCTATAAGGTTAGAATCAGGTGTGTGACCGTGGTCCCAAAGAGTCCAGGGTGAGCCGGGTTGCTGGGAACGAAACCCTGGCCAGGGAAGGTAGGCTACCCAGGTCGTTGATGGGAATATAAACAACCTAGCGATGGGGTGAGCTAGGAGTTTGATCTGTGTGAAAGAGAAAACTCCTATCATTGCGATACGTCCAGGAGGTTCATCTGTGGTAGATCAAGCTCCGATCCCTGTTATTAAGTAGGTAGGATAAGGTTCCAACTCGCTCGTTGATATCTGTCTGACTCGGTCGGCAGCCCCCGAATGATCTGAGCGAATAAGAAGCGGGATCCGGAAAAGGACCTAAGCGAGGAATTTGGAGAGGAATCCAACTACGCAATCACACTCACATTTGTGTCCGTGTTTCTGGCGCCAATTACTTCCCAGCCGCATACTGCTTTCCCTAGTTGTACGAGACGTTGAACCATGATCCCTTGCGACTACTTGCCACTCCGTCCCATAATGACTTTCCCCAAGCCTCGAATGGGAAAGAAATCAATAAGCAGGGTCAGGTCAATTTGTTCGCTCGCCGGAACTCTTTCATGTAACGGGGCTAGCTACAAGCCGCTTCGGCCCCTATATCGAAAGAATAGGGGCCGGAAAAAGAGCGAGATAGTCCCCGTTCCGTCCGAGTAGCTCTCCCCCCGCCCGGGCACCGGGTCCAACCTTCATATGAGTTTTCTACCTAATCGAATGGGCTATGCATCCATCCGTAAGAAGTACTGTCAGTGACACACTCCGATGAGTCTCCGGAATGGGGCGAAACAGTATGGGTTTGGTTCGCACCGATCGCCAGTTCTCTTGCTTCTCAGCTCACGGATAACGTTCGGGAATATACTCGTCCTTGTTGTTCACGTTGGGCAAAACGAGAACGTTTTTGGCACCATGTAGAACCGGAATGCTGTTTGCCCACCAGATGCATTTCTTTATTATCACTCTTGATCCGACGAATCTGAGATTCGAATATCGATCCGAACCGGGAAACGGACTTCACCACCCACCACCTCGTCGAGCTCGATAGCTAGTCCGTCATTCCCAGGGACAGCTCGATCGCCCGGAATTCGAGCGAGCGCGTCGGGGCAGCTCCCTCCCAGGTTACTGTTAAGTGAAGGACCCCCTATTAAGAAATGAAAGGGGTATCGGATGATGTCTACATAGTCCATGGACAGCAAGCACTTTCTCGTGTGTTAGCGGGAAAAACCGAATAGGCCATGGATAGTAGGTTTATTTCCCGGAGCGTATATCCGGATATACGAGATGCTTCTATCACGTCCACGAACCATCCTCCCTCTGCGGAATCGTTCCTCGCAATAAAGGCCGAAGGCTACGGCCATGAGTAAGCTTAAAGCCGGAGTCAGAGTTGGGTGCTACCCCCCCCCCCAATCAGAGTCCCATGTCTCGTAGACATCGCGCGCCCGAGCCGTTCCGATCCGGTCCGGCCAAATCAGGTTCCCTCCAGCAGTGGGGAAGCGTAGAGTTCTCGCACGAGATCTTGGGTGCTGAGGACCAAATATTTTGGATCTGTCGCTGCCCGACCCGACCCTTATTGATTTCCCACTATATTCCAGTCGATCCGGCGCCCCAAACGGGACACGAACAGGAAAGAGATGTATCTATGGAGGGCGAGGATTCCACTCCCCCGAGGTTCCAACCAACCATAGAGAACGGGGAATGAAAAGGAACAAGGAACACGAGTGCCAATTCGGGGATCAATATTCTCTTCTGGCCCGGGGACCCCCGAGACCCGGTCCGGGGGGACCATAATGGGGGAACCTGGCTTCCCCCCCTTTGAAGTGCATTTCTCAGTTGATCCGCCCCATTAATTCAGAGTCACTATGAGGGAAAAGGCCCCCCACTACTCCTTCATTCAGGGGGGGGGGGACGCGGACGGACCCATTCCAATAGGTGACCTATTGATCACTCAGGGGCCCTACTGGGGCAATCAGAAGTACTATAAAGAGAGGAGGAGAAGGTAAAAGAGGGGGGGGTTCTCTACAATTAATAAGCGGGGGGACCCCTGAGTAAGTAAGTGAGTAGGGAGGTCCGGACCCCTTAACTTTCGCGAATAGAAAGTTCGGTAAAGCTCCGGTTCCCTCTCCAATAGGTCTTTGCTCCGCTTCATCGATTCATGAAGGGGGGCTTTGCGGAGAACGAGGGTTAACGGCCATTCGATTAGATTCTATTAGAGTCTATTGCGACGAAAAACGGCTTTATACATGAGATTCGTTCATCCAAAGGGATATATAGAGCCCCTCTTCCTAAAGGGGGGGAGCTTCGCCTCCCCACCCCAAGGGGGTGAAGGCTCCTTGCCCCGCTCGCCCACGCTGCTCGTTGTATATGGAATTACATATACGAAAACGAATGAGAGATAGAAGCGATAGCTCCGTGGATGAGCTTTATCTGCGGCGTTTCCACCCTGTTGCAGGGCCCAGCTTATCACACTCGGAGGAGTTTACCACCATCTGAGATGCGCGAAACTTCGATTGGTGGGAGCCGGTTCATGAGGATCATCCCTTTTCTTACGTGCAATTCCCCTCTTTCGGTAAGCATCCGGTATCTCAGCAGATGAACATTTATCTGAGCCTATCCTGTTGCTTATACGTCGTTTGAAAGCTGCTCCAAGGATCCAACGAATAGCTAAGGTTTGTTGACGATCCCTGGCTGCAATCTCAGGTACATTATGAGTAGTACCTGCGACTCTTACTTTTCCCACTTCGCATATGGGCTTTATATTCTCTACAGCGTTAACCGGAAGTTTGGTTACATCGCGTTCAGTTCGAGCCGGGCGGTGAAAAGTTTGATGAGCAATAGCACGGGCTCTCGTTCTTTCACCATCGATCGTGCGAAAGTTGACTAGCTTATTAATCAATTGTTTCTGTCCACCATCCAATCCCCCGGTATAGCTTAAAATTTCCGAGCAATTGTATGTGCCCGCCCTACGGCCCCTAGGTTTTGATGATAAAGGCCCTCCCCCTTCCCCGGCCGATGAATTGATATTATGCGATTGTTTCTGTCCATCTTTTTCGGCCAACTCCCTATCATGCAACTGCTTCTGCCCATCCTTCTCGGCCAATCAATCTACATCATGCAACATGCGTGCGCATAGAAGCGAAATGTTCCGTTCCCCCCACCTCATTCTCTGTTCGTCCCGGTCGGTAACGCAAAAGGGTTGATAAGGGCGGGCGGTCCGGTACTATCCCCAAAGGGGAGAACTCGAATCACCTTTCCGGGGGGGCCCCCCCCGCTCTGGGTAGAGAAGAATGGACCAAATAAGCCGAATTCCGGTGAAAATACGTCTTTCATTCGTATCGATTTGGGTCTTTTCGCACCATGTTTAGATCTGCCCCTTCTTCGACCCGGAGTTCCCAGCGAATCCTTGACTCCTCGAATACGATGGAATTTCGCACCTGGCAAATCTTTCACTCTACCTCCTCTGATCGACACCATGGGATGTTCCTGCGGATTATGACCTTCGCCCGGAATGTAAGCAAATATATCATGTCGATTGCTCAACCGTACTTTGGCTATCTTACGTGGAGCTGGATTAGGTTTTTTCGGTGTTCTCGTCGGAACACGCGGGCGTACTCCTTGCTTCTGAGGACATTTATCCGAAGCTCGAGTACGGTCTGTGCGCCGTTTCTTCTCTCTACCATGACGAATCGATTGATTCGATGTAGGCATCGCTCTTTCCGCCCTTCGTCCTTCCCCCCCGATTGTTGCCCTATCATTAGTGGTTACTCCCGATCTGAAGCACCCTTCTTCCATTCATGGGGAAATCCAATCGTCGAAATCAATGAAAAGACCATCATGGACCGAGATCCAAACGGATCAATCTTGTTGGGAGGGACTGCCCAAGGGGAGGAAGAGGTTACTTCCGGATCAGAGATAATGGATGAAGTAGGAACCGGATGAGATCGTGTATCGGAACGACTTCTGGCATCACCGGAAGGATCGGAACCACATTCGTGGGCCGACAATTTTTCTGGATGAGTCGAACCATTGGGAGCAGATGGAAAGGGAACACCAGGTGGGATCAAAGGAACTAGCGAACTGATTACTAAATAGATACGAATAGGTGCAAATTCCAGCATCGTTGGTTACACAGCCCACTTTGTTCTCCCGCTCCGCTCTGCTCGCGGCGCTCCTTGCTCGCGGAGCGGCATACCGGAAAGAGGAAGATTGACTTCATATATGTATCTCCGGTGAAAATCCTGTCACCCCGATGGGACTGCGAAAAAGTAGTATCATCGTTTCACTTCGTTCAGGGTTAAACAACAGAAAACCGGGGTTGGCCTTCGAGCCTTCTCCTTCCCCTCTCTACGTTCGGGAAAGGTATAACCGATTCAATACGAAGAATCGGCCATGAAAAACCGAACGAAGACCTCTCCCAGGAATTCGAACCTAAATCTCGATTTAGTCATCAGTTTGCTACTCCCAAATCTATTTGAATGAGGTGTTTCTTTATATCTCATTCTATTCAGTGCCATCTTCTTCGTTTTGTTCAGTCCCATTTCTACGTTAGGCCCACCTATTAGTATATATATCGCTCCAACCTCAAGGCCGGACCGATAAGTCATTAATAGGGCGGGTGATGGACTTATCGCCGCCCAGATCTCGGGATGCCGTGCGGGGCTCGATTCTTCCCCTGATGATACATCCATGTCAAAAATCCGGATTAGCTCAGTCGGTAGAGCATTGGACTGTGGGTCGCAAGTTCGAGTCTTGCATCCGGAGTTGGGAGCCGGCCCTTCCCCTCGCTACGCTCGGGACCTTCTCTTTTTCTTCCTCCCATTCCCGCGTTTTCCCATGACCGTTGCCCCCCCGTTTTCCCGTTGCTCTCTCTCCCCCTCGCCCGAGCTCTTTTGTGCTGTGCTAAGAGTGGGTTTTTGAATCGAGTCCATCCCCTCTCCTTATCAGTCGAGTACCTAAAGGTCCTGCTGGGATTGGGCTCGAGCTCTTTACCCGATCAACGAGGATCACGACTCTCAAAAAAAACCGAGCTTCACCTTGGAAGGATGCTCGAGGCGGGTGCGACTCATGCCGGTAATGTGCAGGAGACCCAAGATGCCAGCTCTTGGCGCAAACATCGGTGATTTTCTCCCCTTTTCCAGGGGGTCCCGGGCGGTGCCCTTCAAGATGCAGAATCTTCGCCGGGATCCAAGTCCGATGGATGAACGGAGTAAGTCAACAACAGGTTGGAACGGGTCAACTGGCATCTCCTTCATTTCTTCCCCGGAATATCCCTCTTCTGGAAGGCGTACAGAAATAAGGTTTTTCCCGGGAATACCCAGATTATTGGATTGAAGGTCGGAATACCCAGCAGATCCAGATAGAGGTTGCCTTTCATTGGTTGGCGTGGTGGCGTTGGTTCCTTCCCCTCGCTACGCTCGGGAAAGGTATAACCTTTCATTGAGCCTCTCGCCAGTGGTAGCATTCAATCTCGTATCTCTAGAGAAAAAGAGAGAAAAAGACGACTCTGACAAGAGATAAGACCGGGTTGCCTTTCTTTATTGAATAGGGGCGGGCAAACCAGGTAGGCGAAGTAGTCGGATCAGTTAGGCCAAGATGTGAGAGAATCGATTGGGCGATCCCTCGTATTTCGGTTCCGATCTGTGTGTTCGGGTTTTTATGGATCGTGCAGCATTCATCGATCGATTGTTGTGTGCTCATGTTATTGGTTGTTTGCGGGGACATACTCTTTCTCTTTATCTTCATCCGGCATTTCCGAAATGACATGCTTCAGGTCCCTTCTCCTATATAGTCAATTTAATGGTCGACGCGAAAGGGGAAGTTCTCTATTCGGGTCTTTAGGTCTCGATCCGCAGAAAGAAACATTTGGGATTGACCGAATCTCCGGTGTCATGGCTCTTGACTCAATCTCTGGTGCTATCGCTAGGGACAGGGTCGTATGGGCAGTTCGGTCATGGATCATACAGTATGGGCAGGACCTTAATGGAATGGCTCGTGAGTCATCGACTGGATCATGGGGAGAGCTCATATCTTGATCTATTCATTCGATAGGCCCTTCCTTCTCATTTCAATATGGGGCCAAGCGAGGGATTCTTTCTGGGTTCTCCCCTGTTTCTTATTGATTACCAAAAGCCAGCTTTCTCGGCTGGGCCTTGGCGACTGACAATGAAAATCCCGAGCGACCCTTCCCCTCTCTACGTTCGGGAAAGGTATAACCTTTTTGTTATCCAAATATAGCAATGGAAACGCCGGTCGAGAGAGAATGGCGGCACGGGATAGTCACAGTTGACTGATTCCCGTCGACCATGAAGAAGATTGATCCTGATCGGTCGTTTGGTTCGGTCGGCCAGCATCTTCCATTTCTCAATCCCAACAACGGTATCTGGCACACACGACAAGCACAATCGAAGGAGCCTGATAGCTGGACACATTATATACGTTCTCCGACAAGAATTAGATCCGTTTCTGATTTGATCAACCGCATCGCATCCCATCGGAGCCTTCAAATCCATCCGCTAACAGCATTGATCGAGGAATCAGTATCAGCTTTTGGTATATCAGAGTCGCCCAGCAATGGGTTATCTAGAGGCAGCAGTCCACTTCTTTCCGTGATCCGTGCTTTTTTCCTGTGTTTACCATCGATCAAGAGGAGGGGTCGGAACTCGCGGCCCACAACAACCAGAAATGGCCTCGCTCACACCGATTCTCGTACTCCTCTTTCTCTGCGAGGTTCCGGATAGCTGGATTGGGGAAGCAGGATAGTGTTCCCTCGGCTTGCGGCACACTTTGACCAAATTCTCCAGATTTCTGTATTGATCGGATCCCGAGTTGGCTCGTATCTGGTCAGTCCTCGGATTGCGAGCTTTAACGTTCCCGTATTGGTCAATCTTCCTCCGTTCATCGGAAGATTAGGGTTGGTTCGACGACGAAAGGATGGGAAAGAGATCAGTTCGCGGGCCGTGAACCGTGCATACTAGCTTGCATCGATCGGATCGAGGAGCGTCCATCGTATTATGTATGTTGAATAACGGATCATCGTGCGGGAGAGTATTCTATGTACTAAATGAAATTCTCTCGTTATCACCCAAATAGAAAAAGAAAGGTAACCCGAGGTCGAGGTCCTCGGATCCCACAGCCAGGGCCAGATCCAGAGCTTTCAACAGTTGATCCCGATCTGATCCTATCTGGTGGAAGTTTCCATTGAATAGAAAGAAAAGGTGCCCCTCTTATCCCTGTCCTGCCCTTACAGGAAGACGACTCCCCCATCAAGAGATGAAGAAGGGGCATTGAATCTAATAAATAAAGGGATGGGGTTCCTCATTCAAATCCGGAGGTAACCAACCCTTCTTTAGGCAATTGTGTCCTGGTATTTGGCATCCCTTTATCGATTCTTTCTTTCCCCGGGGCGGCTGGCGCATTCTCCTTGGGAATCTTCGTATATCGGAGAATTACTTGCGTTCGAAATAACGTATGTAGATGTGGTATTCTGGTATTTACAATAAGAATGCCCTTCCCAATCATAATGTCGCGCCTCGGCATCTAGTAGGATCTGGACCATCATGTGGTTAGTTCTGAGCCCCCCCTGAAGAAATGGATCGAGAAGATCTCGCGTTCCGAATTGACTGATTCGGATGATACCATTAAAATAAAAGGTTATACCTTTCTCGAGCGTAGCGAGGGGAAGGCTGGCTCCGCCGGGCTCACTTGGTGAAAATGGTTGGTAAACGCGACAGACTTCGGATCTGTTCCTATTTATGGGGTATCGGTCCGGATCCGATAGCGAGTATAGACGTGTCTAAGGGCGAGCATAACCTAATAGGTCAGAGTGTCAGATCGTGAATTCGAAAACACGGGTTCGAATCCCGTTATTCGCCACACCCCATCCATTAGCGATCGTCGGATGACCACTTTCTAGGCGCTGCTATCTCTCCGGCGATGGTGAATCGCGTAAAAACTTTGGCTTTCGTCGCTGAATACTTCCAGATGGAACACGCTCTCTCTCCAGGAAGCGCGAGTGCCCACCCAGTGCGCCCCTTTTCTAGTGTGCCGCCTTATTAATTCTTAGAGAAAAGGGTGACTGGACACTGGGAAGGGCTGGAAGAAGACGCTCGGAGTAGATAATCAGATGGGCCACTGGAACGGAAAGTCTAGATAGGGTACGCAGCCCCAGGGAGGGAGAGAGCCTTACACCTCTCAGATAAAGCATCGCTCGCCCATTTTTGCATCCGAGGGCCTCCTATATCAACTATGGGTGGGATAGAATCGATCTCCCGATCGAATCGCAGAAATCAAAGTCGGTGCTTGCCCTGAAGAAAGAAGTAATTGATAGGGGCAAAATCCTTCTCGAATAGGATGGTTCGGTTCTGGTGAAATGCCCGGAATAGCTCCATTTCGGTGTTCATCATTCACGAAAAGTTTGTTGTTTGCCCTTCCGGTCTTCTACTTTAAGAAAGAGCCAAGCGGATACAGATCAGAGGTAGATTGCGGATGGGATGGATTCAGCCCGTGTTTTTTGGTTAGTTGGTAGAACCAACCGAAAAACTGTATAATGCCCACGTAGTTCGTCGGTGAAACCAACGATTCTTTCTGAGCAACCTCATACACTTTTACCAATGAGAGAACCATCCCTTCCTATTTGTCAGGGAGAAAGGTCCCCCTCCGGCCCTATAGCGCCTCGCCCTTCTCTACTACTTTAGGGGGTGGGGGTGAAGGGGGGGTTTACATACAATCGCAACCAAGGAGCAAAGTTGTTTATGGTTTCATCCCAGAGGCATTCTTATCATTCGGTAGATCCAAGTCCATGGCCTATTCCGGGTCCACTCGGAGCTTTGGCAACCACCGTTGGAGGTGTTATGTACATGCACTCATTTACAGGGGGTGCAACACTTCTCAGTTCGGGCTTAATATTGATCCCATATACCATGTTCGTACGGTGGCGCGATGTTATACGTGAATCCACGTTGGAGGGACATCATACCGAGGTCGTACAATTAGGACTTCGATATGGTTCTATCCCGTCCATCGTATCGGAGGTCATGTTCCTTTTTGCTCTCCTTCGGGCTTCTTCTCATTCTCCTTCGGCACCTGCGGTAGAGATCGGAGGTATCCGGCCCCCCAAAGGGATCGGGGTTCCAAATCCTTGGGAAATCCCTTTTCTTAATACCCCTATTCTCCCTCCATCTGGAGCTGCCGTAACTTGGGCTCATCATGCTATACCCGCGGGGAAGGAGCAACAAGCAGTTTACGCTTCAGTAGCTACCGTTTCACTGGCTCTAGTATCCACTGGGTTTCAAGGAATGGAATATTACCAAGCACCTCTCACTATTCCGGATGGTATTTATGGTTCTACCTTTTCCTCAGCAACTGGGTTTCATGGTTTTCATGTGATTACAGGTACTATTCACTCAATCATATGTGGTATTCGCCAATATCTGGGTCATTTGACCAAGGAGCATCACGTTGGCTCCGAAGCAGCTGCATGGTACCGGCATTTCGTAGACGTGGTTCGGTCATCCCCATCTGTCCCTATCTATTGGTGGGGAGGTCTATGAAGGGACGAACAAGTGGATTGAGAAATGAAAGCTCGGAGACAAAGAGAACCGGGCTTTTCCGAAGAATTACTGCTGCTTCCCCACCCCCTTTGATTATCATATCGAAAGTTTCTTCCACTTCTCCACCAAATATCTATTTATTCCGGCATATTGATGTAGGGATCGGAGAGATTACGGCAGATCATGTTCACCAAGAAATGACCCGAAATTGGATCCTAATCTATCCGGGATCGTTCCTTTTAATCGTAATAAAAGATGCTTTCCTGTCTTTCGCTTATTTTCCGAACAAATGGAATAACCCAATGGATCGAACCAATCCTTGACCGCTACGAAATGAAGGTTATACCTTTCCCGAACGTAGAGAGGGGAAGGAAGAGGGCCCCCCCACCCCCCTAAAGGGGCAGAGCTCCGGCTGGTAGGGTTTTTGGCTCTGATGGAGATCCGTAGCATCACTCGGGTAAATACAAATTGAGATTGCAGGAACACGAGCTTGTGATATAGCGACACATCCTTACGAACCGGTGGGATAAACTATTGAAGACTTCCGGATAGGTCTTTTACAAAATCTCGCCTTCCCAGGGGATTTGATCTCACTGGTTCCTCTTCCTCGATGGAGGCTTCCTGCAATGTGGGCGCTTCGGGGATCAATATTCTTATTTCTTCTTCGTCTTTCCATAGAATTGGATTCTGGTGACGAAGAAGTAGCTTGCCGTTGGCCACCCATGACTATTTGGAATTATACATTGGAAACCGGCTCCCCCACTTCTCCTCCCCACTCCCACCCCCTGGAACGTGAAATTGGAATTCGTCATGTCGTCAGTGTGCCCGTTCGGCAGTGGTTTTGAATAGGAAAAGAAATGCCCAGCCAGCTCTTTCTTTTGAAAGAGAGGTTCCCTACTTCTTCCCCTCTGAGCCCGGCTCGCGCCTGCATGCGCCGGAGGGCTTATCATATTGCCGTTTGGAAATGCCGGACCGGGGGCGTTCGAGCGACAGAAGAGGATTTCGATACGGGGCCTGGTTCTAATAGATTCTAGTGGGGCCACTAATTCCCGAGGAGAAGCGTCGTCAGCTGGAGGATCACTATCTTTCTTTTCCGGGGTAGGGTTCTGCTGTGCATGGAGCGGGCATGAGGTGGTCTTTTCGATACAGAAATAAGCGCCGGTCGTGCCCTTCAGCACTAGCGGAAGAAGCGGGCGGTTGGAGGGGATCCAGAAGGAGGAGCAGCATCACGAGGAGCGATTGTGAGGAATAGCCATTTTGCAACAATCATTCTTTTGCCCCTCCGACTCTTCGCCCCCAAAATTGAAAGACTTGTGCGAAAGATTAATTACTTATCGATCTGAGGGCGCCCCCCCCATATTGAAATAATGAAAAAGCGGGATCGATTCGGTCTGCCCGGCATAGCAAACATCATCGCCGCAAACGCATCGATCGAAATGGGTGGCTAGCGTACCAAGTCTAACACGAAGAAGATCTATCTCTCGGGATTCATGCTCACTTGCCGGATCTGCTGAACTGCGGGGGGGAAAACCACTTCTCAGATCCCATATTTGATTTCCCGGACAAACGAATCTTCAAAATTCCATGGGTTGAGTTCAACGCTTGGCCAAGCTAGCTACCAGAACGAATCTCTGCATTTAGCGTACGCATCTTGGGTTCCGGCCCGATACGGCTTTACCTTCTCGGCCTGCCCGCTATCGCTTTCGAGTCCTTCGATAGCCGAGCAGAGCGCCACAGAGTGGGGGGGTTGTTGGTAGCCGGGGTACTTTATTCGAGATATCCCCTTCCCTCTATTGGTTCCCGGTCGTCTGGTCCAGATACGGGAAGGGTATTACTACTCGTGCCTGGTCCGGACCAATGAGAGTTTGGTCCGGCATGCTCCGTATTTGATCCTTTGCCTCGCTCAGATGCTCGCGAGCGAGTATCCCTATCTTTTGGGAAAGCGTGGGGACAGATGGGGAGCATATGGTTCAGCAGTTATCGCGGAAGGGTTGACTGGTTAGCCGAGTGGGGCGGGATCGAGCAGTTTTCTTCTAATTGTATCTATGCGTTTATATCTGGTTGATCGCGTAAGAGTTGCGATTGACTGGTTCGGAAAGAGATATCCCGTGCTCGGCAGCACGAAGGTCCTATTCCTTGGCCTTATCCGAGAATGGATTCGCGAGGAATTATTCCCCCAGCCTCGTCGAATATGAATCGTTGACCTTTCCCCGATCTCCTGTTAATGAGCCGGGGCAGTGAAGATCCGATAGCTGCTAATCAACCCAGCCGATTGCACTGGAAGAAAACCCCGCCAACGTATTTTCAATAGGGAGAAGATCCCTTCCTTTATTCGGGGCAGAAGCAATAGGGTCCGGTCCTTCACCCCCCTTGAAGGGATAGAAGGGGGCTCCCTTCGATGAATGGGAAGAGAATTCTCCGAATGCACGGGTCCAGACACGGTTACTCGGATGGCGGGGCGAAGCCTCCTGAATGTCTATAACTCGATCGGGAATGGAAAATCCGCGTAGCTCAGGTGACTCGCTGTTCGCTCGTACCTTATTGAATGAATGGATAAACCCGCCACTTCCACCGTCTAGGGAAAAGGAGCATCCCGTACGGGATCGATGCTTCAGCCTCAGCCCTTGAATAAATGAATAAATAGAGGTGCGGCGGGGTGATGCAAATGACCCCTCTCAAACCCGAGGTCGAGGATTGGCACACTCTACACCTTATTCATTTCCTTAGGGAGAGCGACGCGCCCTATTGGATAATAAATAGCCCTATCGGATAAATAAAGAAATAATGAAGAAAGCGAGCGGAAGACTTCTACCCTATCGAATTGGTAAGGGAAGAAGCCGGCTCTTATGATGCTCCAGGCGGCGAAATGCACCCGGCCCAACCCGCGGAGGTTTCGCCCCGAAACTTATAGTCATGATACGGCCGGCCTTCCCTATCTATAGCGGATTTTTCGATCTAGTATCTAGCATCCAGGAGTCTTCTCCGGTTCTTGATAATTGACTGTTTCGCCCCAGCTGTCGAAAGCGGAGGCGATTGCTTCTCCTTCCTCATCCCAATATGGGGTGAAATGCTGATGGATCCATCGAACGAAGTTCTATGAAGGGAATAGAATCGGTCCGCTCCGATCCAAGTATGTAAGTAAGAAACCTTCGGTCTTTTACGAACAACCTAATGAGATTCTCTCGGATAGCTTCATGAGTGGTCCGACTTCGTGTTGGATCTAGCAAATCTTTAGTAATTGAGGAAAGGGTGGCATTCTCCTGATCAGTGCGATAATTGAATCAAAGTGTAAGGGCTCTGAATATGGTGAGTTTCTCGTGCTCGCATGGCATTTGGATCGTCCCTCTATCGCCGGTCGGTCCCCGCAGAAATTGCCTGTTGCCGGTCTCTGCTGAAAGCGAAGCCGGAGGGGATCCGAGGCAATACGATACTCTAATATCTGCTGCGGAGAGCCCCCCAAAAGCTTATATATGATCGGAGCCCTCGTGCAGATCCGAAACCACCTGGTTCTACCAGCGTTTCGCCCAGCCGGTTTGACGGATAAATACCCTTCACAGGAATCCGTATCTGGGCCGGGCAGGGATCTTAACTCTCTACTCCCTGGCGGGGAACCGACAAATTCGAACTGACTGGCGCTCCTCGATCTACGATCCTGATCTCGGAAACCTTCAAGCCCCTATTAATTACTTATCTATTGAAGGGCGGGCCGCCTATCTCCTCTATTATCTGCGCACAGGGACACGAGGACAATGAATAGGAGAGGTGACCAATATTGATTACCCGCAACCAGCTCCAACGCCCGCCGAGGAATCGATCTTCAACCACGATACTTTTTCTACTGATACGGGCGGACCATCACTCCCTCATTATTAGGTTTACGTTACCGCAAATCTCACTAGCCCTTGGCAGCCGGCAAGCATGGAAAGTTTTTACCTCGAATAAATGAATGAATAAAGGTGGGTCACTAACAAAAGGATCCGAAGGACGGGAACAGAGACTGAGCTCACCCCTTCTTCACTCAGCATGCATGCCATCTCGAATCGGTAACATTTATGAAGCTACCGTCCCTTATATAATCAATTTCTAGTGAAAAGATGGGTACGAACAGGAACCAAGGAACGTGAGCGAGCCAGAAATGATAGATGCTCCGGGTAGAGGAACGACTCCACTCTCTCTGAAAACTGATTTGCCGAGCTATTCGCAGTCCTCGGATTCGAGTATCCGCGATACATTCCGGCCGGGCTGCTTGAACTCGAGATGCTATCGGGCTGGGTGGTTTTTAACGAGAATGCTGACCCAACCCCAAGACTCTGACAAGAGAGAAGACCGGGTTGCCTTTCTTTATTGAATAGGGGCTTGGTAGTTTACTTCCCCTGACTTATCAAACAGATGGAGAAGTGGGATCAAATCCCCGTGTGTTGGCGTTTAAGCCTTTAGATCATGGTCGACTGAAACAGCTTGGCCCGATCCGACTCACTGAGAAAAGGTAAGAAATGTCTCTTCGAAGAGTAGCAGGCTTCCTGTGATAGCAGGCTAAGAGCGGGAAGCCAGCGACGAATAGCCCTAGAATCACGATATTCTATACAGAACTTCTCTAGGCAAGCTCAAAAGGATGACGATTATGAGGAGCCTGCACTGGTTTATGAAGCGAAGCCGGCAGGGCGTGAAGCGCATAAAGAAGGCTTGGCCGGCATCGATCATCTCTTGTCATCGATTAGCTGAAAAAGCCCATTACATGATGAGAATCCTGGATTCACATTGTATAATGATACCGTGAAAATGCATATGCTGGGAGGTCGAACACGAGGACTGGAAGAGGGAGCCTCCTCCGCAAGATCATACCGATAGAAACGAATGAGGAGCCCCCTATTAATTACTCATTTATCTAAGGCTTACCCTTCAGCATTTCAGATTAATAAAGTCTTGAAGGAGCCTGGCATAGACCAAAACTCTCTATTCAATCATATGGTGGTTGGGTGCTCGTATGCGATCAGATGAAGAAACCTTGTATCGATGGGTTGGCTTTGCGATGGCATTTAATGATTGCATTTCCTCGTCATTGAAGACAGGTTCTTGTGGTCATTCCTCGTGATGAGGAGGGGTTTGAACACCTCATTGACTGGTCCTTCAGGCATCTCCTCCCAGTTCGGTTTGGTGAATCAGTTCATTCGATGGCAGAAAGGGATTAAGCGAAAGGCCGGGTCAATGAATGGTCGGATTCCCATTCTTTATAGCTCTTCTATAGCCTTTCGACAGAAGGTTAGGTAGCTGGGCCGGATAGACTCTTTTATGAAGAAGGGTCTCGCAGAAAGGCTCAGGTCAAGGGAAAGCTGGCGGTCATTGGTTGATTGGTCTCGTGCGCGGGCCCCCCTTTATGATCCCCCCCTCTTATATAAGGTAAAGCGCTTTTCTCTTTTCGGGAAAGAAGGGTGATGATTTTCCCAGTGCCAGCCCCTCTTATTCCCAACGATTCTTTTCGGAGTGGGTGATTCTTTTCTCCGAGGATCAACTCCTTCCAGAATCACTCTATTGATTGATCGGGGGAAAGATAGATTCATCTTCTCCTTCCAGAACCACCCTGAAACTCCGGGAACGGGGGAAACTTCGCCCAGCACGAAGGGACCATAGAAGTGGCAAACTGCAATTCGATTCTTTCGAGACCCTCGGCTTCTTCTTACTATTACTATTGCAAAGGCAAAAAAAGTCGATGGTCGGTAGCGTGTGCGTGGGTCGTGAACTGCCACCAGTTCCTCATCCATTTCGGTCCCTCTAAAGCTGCACCGTGGAAGCACAGTCAGTTCTGATGTCTCAAAGGACCGAATCGGTCGTCGTAACAGAAATTGAATCGGGTGCGGCTGCATAGTTCTTTTTCATCCGCTCAAATGGAACCTCGAAGTAAAAGGAGAAAGGGAAATAGAGGGCTGGCTGGCCGGGTGGGAAACGGTAGGGAGGGGGTACTTACCCGGACAAGACAGATGGAGCAAGACGGATGGGGGCCAGTTCCGCAAAAAACCTCAGAAAACAACCCCAGTGCTGATTATCAAGGCGTGTGCTCCGGTTGGACGCGTGTGCCTCCCGCCCCCCCTTATTATTATTACTATAAAGGAGCCCTTATTCCTATTGTAGAGGCAGAACCGGATTTTCCAATAATAGTAATAATAAGCCGATCTACGATCGTTTGTTAGGGTAAGACCACCATGATGCCGGCCGAGTTTCCTTCCCTGGGACCGGGGACAGGGCTCATAAAGGGGAACAGTATGAACGAAGGGGGCCGGCCCCGCTCGCTTGTCTCAGCCTCGTTTCCCGGCCGCGAACGCAAGGAAAGTCCTTCTGACGCCGGTGCAATACTATACCGATCAGAGCCTTCGGCAGTCCTTGCTTCTAGTGATCGCTATGCCTGCATCAGCGCCATTCCCGGCCACAGACGACGGAAAGGCTGCAGAGACACATTTCGTTAGGCCAGGTGCCGGATCGAATGATACCGCCTTATCCCTTGCCCGATCTCACCTGGCGCTTTCAGAGGAGAAGATCAAAGTGGAGCTTTCGGCCCTGGATTCAATAAAGAAATCCTCTTTATCGCCGCTGCCAGCTCTCGATGCACCTTCAATTCGATTCGAAATAAGTGTCAGCTAAAGTTGTTGTTCAATATATCGTGTATAATGATAATATGTATCGCAATCAATAAAACGCTGAGCCTTTCCCAATTCAAGCATCAGAATCTTTTATCAAGCATCATCTGGCTGGCCTTCCGCCTCCTACGGCAATAATAGGGGTAGCGGATTTGATCGCAGGTTCGATTCCGGCGAGTGCTTATTCCTCCTCGATCCTTTTAGGAAAATGAGGAGGTATCGCGTACTCGATCCTTTTAGTAAAATTATAGGGTATCGTGTTTTCTCCGTCTTCATGTCTCCTTCGTAAAACCAAAAATTGAACAGGTGGTTCATGTGCTACCGAGCTGTCCGGCTGTGTCGAGATGTCCCTTAATCCAATATAAAGAAGCGCAGAAAACGGACCAGGGAATTAACCCCGAACCAAGCAGGGCTCTGCTTGGTACATGGGTGTGCCATGGTTCGAAGTTGCTCGCTAAGAGGGCAAGCCTAAATGACATTTGTCGATGGTTCCGCGTATCGGGCCTAGGTGACTGATAATCAGAACGCGGTTCCAGGGGGGCCTGCGTGAAAGATCTTGTTTTGGTCTCGGTGCATCTCCACGCTCAGCTGCGTGGGTCCTACATAATGTTAGTGAATCGGATCCATAAGAAGCGGTGAAAGCCGTCTGAAGCTTGGTAGGACAGAAATGTCGTCGCTCTGCGCGTGGATAAGGGAAGTGCGCTCTCGCTCTAAGGATGATGTTCCGTTCCGAGAGTCTTTCTAAGTCTTTCTATCCGAGACTCCACTTTCCCACAGATTGATCAGAGGCTTCCGTCCGAGGCGACGGTACACCGTGTCAGCAATACAACATAGGCCCTTCAGGATGCACCCCTGGGGGACCGAACCCAGAGAGCAGAGCAAAGGAAAGAACTGGAGATGCCTGGGGGGTGTGCCAAGAACAATGAATTAGCCGACCCTTGGGTTCGAATTCCATAAGGCGGGTTTATTGCGCAACGAGAAGTCGGTCATCGGGGTCGCCTTCTGGCCGCCTCTTCAGATTGACAAAAAATCCTGTAGCAGCGCGCGGGGAGTCGCTATCTCCCGCGAACAGGTGTATTGCTGTTCATTGTATTCACGGAAGGTTCGCAGACCTCGAGTGTGTACTATAAATGGCCTGGGTTGCTTTGGCAGTTCTGGTAGGTCCAATATTTCATTGGCTGCGCCCTATCATGATTTGGTTTCGTCGGTTACGGGTGCACACCGGCGCCCAGAGAGAACGAAGTCAAGGAATCGATCGATTGGCTTTGGTTTTCTGATACTTCAATAGTGACTGGGCTTTTGGGTCAAGGAGGCCTAATCGCTTGAAACTCAAACCTCAAAATGTTCCCGTATATGCCTTGTCTATCTCGCTCGCATCTTCGGTCGGAGAAATGTTAGCCGCGTGGCCTGCGATTGATCTTTTTCGACCTGATCCGAAGGTTGCCATTACCGGTAAAGGATGGCAGGATTGAATCCCCAAAACAAAAAGAAAAAACACAGTGTTAAAAAAAAAAGCAATGTGAATGTTTGGGTCATTGAAAGCAACGCTTAGGAAAGTAATGTTTCTAAAATTTGGGAGAGAAGAAGTGCGCAGTTATAATAGAATTCCTTCAGTGTTGATTCGACCAAAGACCATTTTGTTGCCGATGGGAAATAGGAAAATAACTAGACTTTTTGAAACCATCATGAATTTGAACAATCTTCTAATGGCGTACGAGTGCATTGAATCGGATCTGGGAGACCCTACTCATGATCCTGGACTGGATAAAACAACCCTGGACGGACTCCATTTGATGGAGCTGGAAAGAAGGTCAATGAAGCTCGATCAGGGAACATTTTTCTTCCCTCATATGGGAATCCTTTTTGTTCCCCGGCACCCGAGCAAAAGACCAATTCAGATCCCTCCCCCTCGTGATCAAATCCTCGATAAATCGATGGCGTTAGCACTTGAGGATAGTTTTCACCTCCTTTTCCCCGACGACCCCATTCATAGTTTTCGGATGGGTGAAGGCCACCATACCTTATCGAGGAATCTGGAAGACAATTGGCAAGCGGTAAGAATATTATTGAAAAGTGACGTTCTGGAATGTTTTGATTCCATTTCTCATAAGAAGCTAATAGAGGAATTGTCGCGGTATATTGATGATGATCGTTTCTTTAATCTGCTAGATCAATTCCTGAAGGCAGGTTATGGTAAGGGAAAGACCGAGAGATCAATTGGCATCCCGCGAGGAACTGTAGCGTCTCCAATTCTTATCAACATCTTTCTGCACGTGCTGGACGCATTTGTGCAGCACCATCTCTGTGATATCCTTTTCAGGGAAGAAGGCGGGAAATATGTGAGATATTGTGATCATCTCTTGTTCGGTCTAAATAAACCTTCAATGGCTTTCGCCGAACATGTGGATCGTAGACTTAAGGACTTTGCGGGCGAAGTGTTGGGCATAACACTCCGAACAGAAATTGTAATTGCACCTGCTAGTACAATCTTTCTTGGAATCAAGCTGACCCTTCCGCAATCACCAGAAGAAAAGATCCGGCTTGAAGCCCCCGTTCTAATTGAAAGACTTTTCCGAATCCAAATCCTCTCTCCATCCGGGAATTCGACCAATTGGGGCAGTTTCGGATATACTGAGAACGAGATAGTAGAGAAATAGAATGCTTTGGCGCGCTGTCTATTGGGTTATTATGGTCGCTGCGAGAATTATGGAGCTATACAGGAATTGGTGAAACGTGAGCTGAAGCTAGGGCTTTACTTCCAGATAGCTCGACTTCAGCGAATCTCCCCCTTAGATGTTCCGGAGCTCTATGGGGAAGATTTGGAGAAGCTTGTCAACTCTGGGCGGATCAGAACCCCTTATATCACATCGCGAGAAATACAGGAGATTGGTTCCCAATTCCTAGAAAAAGAGAAAAGGGGGAGATGCATCCTTACCAAAATGAGTAACGATTCCTGTGCGGTATTCGGCTGTGGTGGGAAGGGTGTTGGTGTTCATCCTGTCGAAAATGTTAAGGATTACTTCGGATTTTTAGGAGACATCATCTTGGGTGAAGGAGACCATTCATTTCAGACTGGAATGGATGCTTCGAGATGGCGCGAACAAATTCCGCTCTGCGTTGAGCATCAAAAGAAGATGCATGATGGAGAATTGGAACTACTGGACCTGTCGATGATGCCGATCATAGGAGGGTTTCAAGTGGTCGCTCGTAACACTTATAATAAGTATGCCGAAGGGGCTTTAGAACGAAATGGCTTTTTGATCCGGCTACCGGCGAGATGAAAAAGGTTCTGTGACAGAGGAAGTAAGAGCTCTCCCTCCTCGACCAGAGGATTATCCCGATTGGTACATGCTAACTCATCTCCGACCAGAGGATTGAATGGGCTAAATAATTGTCTCCGACCAGAGGATTGCATTGGTATAAACTAGAAGACTAACAACTGGGGGACTAATTAATAGGGTAAGAGTTCCTCTCCCATCCATTTATATTCATTATAGAAGCTTATATTATAGAAGCAAAGGTATTAAAGAATCAATTCCCGTACGAGTGGAAAGTGAAATGCCGTTACCACCTCATCCTACTATTAAATCCTACCATTTATAAGCCATAGCCCTACTATTCATATCACCTTAAACCTGAAACCTCACCCACTATTCATATCACCTCACCTTAGACCTGAAACCTCACCCACTCTTCATAAGCTGCAGCTTAGGTGCTTCTGGGCCGGGAAGCACCAATCTCACCCGTTGGGTTCTCCCTTTTTGATCGAGGTAAAACCGAGAGAAAGGGGAAGGCTCCCTCTCGCTATCGGTCATTGAGTGGCTGTGAACGGACCGATTCCCCTTTCTCTCACGTTAGTGAGAGTAAGTGAAACTCGGGTAGCTCGCTCCATTCCCGGTCAGGGTTGAACCAACAGCATCCCCTGAAGAAATAGGAAGGGGCGAACCCACCCTTCG